TTTGTTTCAATTAAAATTCCCAATAAGAATAATAATTATTAGAATTAAGTACCAGGCCCCATCTCAATTGTGAAATACCTCGTTTCAACATTTCCTAAAATGGAAAAGGGTTCCGTTGGACTAAGAAGGGGAAGGAAGAAAGCGAGTCGGTATGCTAATTCCTCATCCTCAAATCAGTCCTTCCCAGAGTTATTGTCTCAACGAATAAATAATTGTAGGAGCGAAATCTTGATATAATTCGAAAAAGCAAGTGGCAAGTCTAAGGCCATAAAATAAGAAAAATTATGCGTATTTAAAAGATTTCTAGCATTAAACTAAACAAAAGGATTCGCAAATAAAAGCGCTAATGCTACAACCAGTCCATAAATTGTTAAAGCTTCCATAAAAGCTAGACTAAGTAATAAAGTACCTCGTATTTTTCCTTCCGCTTCAGGCTGTCTCGCAATACCTTCGACAGCTTGGCCCGCAGCAGTACCTTGACCAACTCCAGGTCCAATAGAAGCAAGCCCTACAGCCAATCCAGCAGCAATAACGGAAGCGGCAGAAATCAATGGATCCATGATAAGTTCCTCGCACAAAAATAAAAAAATGGTTAATGATACAATCAAACAATGAATTATAACTTACGCTAATATTCATCCAATACAAATACAAACTAAGAACTTCGAATTCAATTAATAATATTATCCGAACTACTTCAATATCTCTTTTTTAGTTCCTATTCTCTATGAATTCCTTGTCTTTGTGAATTCATATGACTTTAGTTGTTCCATTTTTTGTTCGGAACCTTTCTTTGAATTCTTTTTCTTGATTTCAATTTAATATCTTTATTTCAGTCAATTCAAAGTCACAGAACAGACGAAATGGCAGGACTTCCATTAGAATCCCGATCGAAATTCACAATAATCGGGCACATTTTATATATCTTTAGTTCATATATAACTAGTCAATTATCACATATACATATCTTTCTTACATAATGTAAACCAATTATTCGTATCTTAGATTCAATAGGATTCTAGAATCCTTTTTTGAAACATCCACAAAAGCTGGCTTATAGCCATTAGATTAAATATACCTAGTTTGACTCCCTCTCGTAACTAAACTTTTTTTTGACTCTCACTTTTTTGTAAACTAAACTATTTTAGTTATCATTATCGCACATCGAGACAGTATCTAAATAGACGGATTCATTATGTGGAATGTCAAATTAATAGAATGTAGAGAAATATCAATATCAGTATTTGATTAATCTAAGTCCATACAATTCTAATTTTATTGTTTAATATAATTTTCTTTTGGTCAATCGTTGTTGAATCGTTGTTGAGTTGAATGAAATCCACCGAAATGGTTAATTGTTCCACAGAAGATCTTTTTTTTAAATTGCACATCATAATACCATAAGAATTCTTATTCAAATTATAACTACTACTATTTACTATCGGGATTGAATGAAGAATATTCATTGGAGGGAGGTATGATATAAAGGGCCAAACCTCAAGTTTAGGAAAGAGATCTTTTAGATCTCTTCCCCCCCCCCCCTTTTTTTTTTACAACAATTCCCTTCTATGGTAATCTTTTTTGCTATTCCTTGTTGTTTTGGTACTCTAGATGCTAGATGGTAATCTAGCATATTTTATGTGACTTAAATAGATTATCTTGAGCCAGACATACATTACGTTTGGCTACGCTAAGAAAAAAACGACTAGTCAATGATGACTCTCCATGGATTCTCCTATATAAGCCGCAGCTAAAGTTGCAAAAATAAGAGCTTGAATACCACTTGTAAATAATCCAAGGAACATAACTGGTATAGGAACCACTAAAGGTACTAAAGAAACAAGAACAACAACTACCAATTCATCAGCTAATATATTCCCGAAAAGCCGAAAGCTAAGTGATAAAGGTTTTGTGAAATCTTCTAAGATGTTAATGGGTAAAAGAATTGGAGTTGGTTGAATATATTTACCGAAATAACCTAATCCTTTTTTGGTAAGACCCGCATAAAAATATGCCACTGACGTGAGTAAAGCTAAAGCAACGGTAGTATTTATATCATTCGTGGGTGCGGCTAATTCCCCATGGGGTAACTGTATTATTTTCCAAGGTAAAAGAGCCCCTGACCAATTAGAAACAAAGATAAATAGAAACATCGTTCCAATAAAGGGAACCCAAGTACCGTATTCTTCTCCAATCTGGGTTTTGCTCACGTCACGAATGAATTCAAGAACATATTCGAAGAAATTCTGACTGTTACTCGGAATGGTTTGTGGATTCCGAACAGCTAGAGTGGCAGAACCTAATAAGATAGCAATTACAACCCAAGAAGTAATAAGTACTTGGGCATGGACTTGTAAACCTCTGATTTGCCAATAGAAATGTTGGCCTACTTCCACACCGGATATATCGTATAACCCTTTTAGTGTGGTGATGGAACATGATAGAACATTCATATTGCCCTCTGACAGAAATAGAACTTTAATAAAAAGAATTATTTTGA